GGAGCTATTTACTCGATCGCAGACATTTCTGCAACACCTCTAACAGAGGAACAAATAGTCAATTTGGAAAAAACTTATTGTCAGCCTCTTTCAGATATGAATCTATCTGATTCAGAAGGGAATAACTTACATCAGTATCTCAGTTTCAATTCAAACATGGGTTTGATTCACACTCCATGTTCTGAGAAGTATTTACCATCCGGAAAGAGGAAAAAACGGAGTCTTTGTCTAAAGAAATGCGTTGAGAAAGGGCAGATGTATAGAACCTTTCAACGAGATAGTGCTTTTTCAAATCTCTCAAAATGGAATCTGTTCCAAACATATATGCCATGGTTCCTTACTTCGACAGGGTGCAAATATCTCAATTTCACCCTTTTAGATACTCTTTCAGACCCATTGCCGATACTGAGTAGTAGTCAAAAATTTGTATCCATTTTTCATGATATGATGCATGGATCAGATATATCATGGCCCATTCCTCAGAAGATTCTTCCACAATGGACTCTGATAAGTGAGATTTCGAGTCAATGTTTACAGAATCTTCTTCTGTCCGAAGAAATGATTCATCGAAATAATGAGTTACCCGTTCCATTGATATGGGCACATCTGAGATCAACAAATGCTCGGGAGTTCCTCTATTCCATCTTTTTCCTTCTTCTTGTTGCTGGATATCTCGTTCGTATACATCTTCTCTTTGTTTCCCGAGCCTCTAGTGAGTTACAGACAGAGTTAGAAAAGATCAAATCTTTGATGATTCCATCATACATGATGGAATTTCGAAAACTTCTGGATAGGTATCCTACATCTGAACTGAATCCTTTCTGGTTAAAGAATCTCTTTCTAGTTGTTCTGGAACAATTAGGAGATTCTCTGGAAGAAATACGGGGTTCTGCTTCTGGTGGCAACATGCTATTGGGTGGTGGTCCCGCTTATGGGGTCAAATCAATACGTTCTAAGAAGAAATATTGGAAGATCAATCTCATCGATCTTGTAAGTATCATACCAAATCCCATCAATCGAATCATTTTTTCGAGAAATACGAGACATCTAAGTCGTACAAGTAAAGAGATCTATTCATTGATAAGAAAAAGAAAAAACGTGAACGGTGATTGGATTGATGATAAAATAGAATTCTGGGTCGCGAACAGTGATTCGATTGATGATGAAGAAAGAGAATTCTTGGTTCAGTTCTCCACCTTAACGACAGAAAAAAGGATTGATCAAATTCTATTGAGTCTGACTCATAGTGATCATTTATCAAAGAATGACTCTGGTTATCAAATGATTGAACAACCGGGATCAATTTCCTTACGATACTTAGTTGACATTCATCAAAAGGATCTAATGAATTATGAGTTCAATAGATCCTGTTTAGCAGAAAGACGGATATTCCTTGCTCATTATCATACAATCACTTATTCACAAACCTTGTGTGGGGCTAATATTTTTCATTCCCCATCTCCTCATGGAAAACCCTTTTCGCTCCGCTTAGCCCTATCCCCTTCTAGAGGTATTTTAGTGATAGGTTCTATAGGAACTGGACGATCCTGTTTGGTCAAATATCTAGCGACAAACTCCTATGTTCCTTTCATTACGGTATTTCCGAACAAGTTCCTGGATGACAAGCCTAAAGGTTATCCTATTGATGATATCGATATTGATGATAGTGACGATATTGATGATAGTAATGATGACCTTGATATTGATACGGAGCTGCTAACTATGACGAATGTGCTAACTATGTATATGACGACGAAAATAGACCGATTTGATATCACCCTTCAATTCGAATTAGCAAAAGCAATGTCTCCTTGCATAATATGGATTCCAAACATTCATGATCTGCATGTGAATGAGTCGAATTACTTATCCCTCGATCTATTAGAGAACTATCTCTCCAGGGATTGTGAAAGATGTTCCACTGGAAAGATTCTTGTTATTGCTTCGACTCATATTCCCCAAAAAGTGGATCCCGCTCTAATAGCTCCAAATAAATTAAATACATGCATTAAGATACGAAGGCTTCTTCTTCCACAACAACGAAAGCACTTTTTCATTCTTTCATATACTAGAGGATTTCACTTGGAAAAGAAGATGTTCCATACTAACGGATTCGGGTCCATAACCATGGGTTCCAATGCGCGAGATCTTGTAGCACTTATCAATGAGGCCCTATCAATTAGTATTACACAGAAGAAATCCATTATAGAAACTAATACAATTAGATCAGCTCTTCATAGAAAAACTTGGGATTTTCGATCCCAGATAAGATCGGTTCAGGATCATGGGATCCTTTTCTATCAGATAGGAAGGGCTGTTACACAAAATGTACTTCTAAGTAATTGCCCCATAGATCCTATATCTATCTATATGAAGAAGAAATCATGTAAGGGAGGGGATTCTTATTTGTACAAATGGTACTTCGAACTTGGAACGAGCATGAAGAAATTAACGATACTTCTTTATCTTTTGAGTTGTTCTGCCGGATCGGTCGCTCAAG